ACGTTCACTAAAAAAAAATCCTTTTGTAGCAAAGCATTTATTAAGAAAAATCGAGAAGCTTAATACAAAGGCGGAAAAAGAAATCATAAGAACTTGGTCCCGGGCATCCACCATTATACCCACAATGATTGGCCATACTATCGCTATCCATAATGGAAGGGAACACTTACCCGTTTATATAATAGATCTGATGGTAGGACATAAATTGGGAGAATTTTCACCTACTATAAATTTTCGAGGACATGCGAAAAATGATAATAGATCTCGTCGTTAATTAAATGAATTAAAAAAATGAATATAGATTTTTTTTTAGTGAGAGGTAAACCTTATGATAAAGAAGAAAAATAAGAAATCATATACTTCCGTATATGCTTTAGGGCAATATATATCTATGTCTACCCACAAAGCACGGCGAGTAATTGATCAAATCCGTGGACGTTCCTACGAAGAAGCACTTATGATATTAGAACTTATGCCTTATCGAGGATGTTATCCCATTTTTAAATTGGTTTATTCTGCAGCAGCAAATGCTAGTCACAATAAGGGTTTCAAAGAAACCAATTTAGTCATTAGTAAAGCTGAAGTGAACCAAGGAAATACTGTGAAAAAATTAAAACCTCGTGCCCGAGGACGGAGTTACCCCATAAAAAGATCCACTTGTCATATAACTATCGTATTGGAAGATATATCCTTCTATGAACAATATAAAGAATATGACGAATATTTCATGTATTTAAAAAAACCTGGATCCAGTAATGAAAACAAAAATCTAACATGTTACGATACATATAGTAGTGGAGGCCTATGGGACAAAAAATAAATCCACTTGGTTTCAGACTTGGTACAACCCAAAGTCATCGTTCTCTTTGGTTTGCACAACCAAAAAAGTATTCTGAAGGTTTAGAAGAAGATAAAAAAATACGCGACTGTATTAAAAATTATGTCCAAAAAAATATAAGAATATCCTCTGGTATGGAGGGAATTGCACGTATCGAAATTCAAAAAAGAATCGATCTCATTCAGATCATAATCTATATGGGATTTCCAAAATTATTAATTGAAGATAAACCCCGAAGGGTCGAAGAATTACAGATGACTGTGCAAAAAGAACTGAATTGTGTCAATCGAAAACTCAACATTGCTATTACCAGAATTTCCAATCCGTATGGGCATCCGAATATTCTTGCAGAATTTATAGCTGGCCAATTAAAAAACCGCGTTTCTTTTCGAAAAGCAATGAAAAAAGCTATTGAATTAACTGAACAGGCGAATACAAAAGGAATTCAAGTACAAATTGCAGGACGTATCGACGGAAAAGAAATTGCACGTGTTGAATGGATCAGAGAGGGTAGAGTTCCTTTACAAACAATTGAAGCTAAAATTGATTATTGTTCCTATACAGTTCGAACTATTTATGGGGTCTTAGGAATAAAAATTTGGATATTCGTAGACGAAGAATAAAAAACTTTCTTTGTCTTTACATTTTATCCAACGAGAAAAAACGAAAACTATGTAGTATAACACTATACAGTAATAAAAAATTGCAGTCTTCTTTTTTATGTTTAAGAAAAAAAATCACCAATTCTATAAGGTTGAATAAAAATTTCCATCAAAACTTCTTTGATATAATTGCTATGCTTAGTGTGTGACTCGTTGGTTTAGGATTCAATTAGATTAAAAAAAAAGAACTTAGCTATAAGAGCAACTAAATAACTATAGCATTAATAAATAACCTAAGCAACTCATTGCTTCGCATTATCTAGATCCAAAAAAAAATCAGTGAAGATATGTATAGGCTTATCATTGGAGCAACTGAATAAAAAAAATAAATAAAGAAATATGATTATTAAGTTATGAAAGGTAATCGAAAAGTATGCGGATAAATGGAAGGATGAAAGAAAGAGAGAAAAAATTGAATATTAATGATATATGATTCCAATTTGGAAAGTCTATGAGGTCACTGTAAGAAAAGCAATGTAATAAAGCATCAATACAGATTCATTCATAATAATTAGATAAATCTGTTCCAAAAACAAAAAATGAAGAGCCTTGAGCCAATAAAAACTGAGAAAATTGTACTCAAAAACAAATTAAAAAATGAAATTGAAAATTTCATGTAAGAGCTCCATTGTAGAATTCAGGCCTAATGATTAATCAAGAAGCGATGGGAACGACGGAACCCATGAATATAGAAGATTCTAGTAAAAAAGAAATATTAGTAATTCATTGGACAGGATGGCGGAATAAACCAGAAACGTTATTATCTATTCTGATTTTTATTCTGAGAGCTCATGGGATAAACATCAAACTTAAATAGATATTAAAAGAGTAAATATTCGCCGGCGAAAACTTTTTTTTTTTCAAATAAAAAAAAAGTAATAAAATACGAAAAAAAAAATGAAAAAGATAAAAGAAAATAAGGAATAGAATTCATCTTGGATTCCATTTCGAAAAAGACATACCCAAATTTCGAAGAGATCAGATGAAATTTCAAAAAATACCATGATTAATAGGATTAATCATTAACTACATCTATATCTTAATCCAAACTTTTTGAGTTTTTATTCGCGAGGAGCTGGATGAGAAGAAACTCTCACGTTCAGTTCTGTAGTAGAGATGGAATTTCTAATTTAGAAAAAACCCATCAACTATAACCCAAAAAGAACCAGATTTCGTAAACAACATCGAGGAAGACTAAAAGGAATATCTTCTCGAGGGAATCGTATTTGTTTTGGTAGATATGCTCTTCAAACACTTGAACCCGCTTGGATCACATCTAGACAAATAGAAGCAGGGCGACGAGCAATGACACGAAATGTACGACGTGGTGGAAAAATTTGGGTACGTATATTTCCAGACAAACCAGTTACAGTAAGACCCGCGGAAACCCGTATGGGTTCTGGGAAAGGATCCCCCGAGTATTGGGTAGCTGTGGTTAAACCAGGTAAAATACTTTATGAAATGGGTGGTGTACCCGAAAATATAGCCAGAAAAGCTATTTCAATAGCGGCATCAAAAATGCCTATAAAAACCCAATTCATTATTTCTGAATAGGAATATAGAATGAAAAAGCTAAATAACATTTAAGGATAAAAGATTATAAGTTTTCTTTTTTTGACAAACAATATTTTTTTACTTTGTCCTTTGTATTAAAAGAAGAGATAGAAAAAAATGATATGATTCAACCACAAACCTATTTGAATGTAGCAGACAACAGCGGGGCTCGGGAATTGATGTGTATTCGAATAATAGGAGCTAGTAATCGCCGATATGCTCATATTGGTGACGTTATCGTTGCTGTAATCAAGGAAGCAATACCAAATACTCCTCTAGAAAGATCAGAAGTGATCAGAGCTGTAATTGTACGTACTTGTAAAGAACTCAAACGTAACAATGGGACCATAATACGATATGATGACAATGCCGCAGTTGTCATTGATCAAGAAGGAAATCCAAAAGGAACTCGAGTTTTTGGGGCGATCCCACGGGAATTGAGACAATTAAACTTTACTAAAATAGTTTCATTAGCTCCTGAGGTACTATAAGACTTAACTATCAATACAATAGTTAGTATAGGATTAAAAAAATGGTATTGAAATAAAATTAATTAATAGATTGTGTATCACGCATATACCCTTAATAATAAAATATTAATAATAGAATTCATATATTAATATATAATTTGTCTATATCTATATATATAACTAAAAGAAAAAAAATATATAAATAACAGAAAAAAACATGTTGATTATATCAAAATAATAGAACAATAAGGAATTTTAACTTATCATGGGGAAAGACACTATTGCTGATATAATAACCTCTATACGAAATGCTGACATGAATAGAAAAGGAACGGTTCGGATAGGATCGACTAACATCACCGAAAGCATTGTTAAAATACTTTTACGAGAGGGTTTTATCGAAAACGTAAGAAAACATCGCGAAAACAACCAATATTTTTTGATTTTAACCCTAAGACATAGACGAAATAAGAAAGAATCTCATAAAACGATTTTAAATTTAAAGAGAATAAGTCGACCGGGTCTACGCATCTATTCTAACTCTCAACGAATTCCCCGAATTTTAGGCGGAATAGGAATTGTAATCCTTTCTACTTCTCAAGGTATAATGACAGATCGCGAAGCTCGACTAAAAAGAATCGGCGGAGAAATTTTGTGTTATATATGGTAATCCTTCTAATATAAAAATTTGATATCCGAAACTTACCATTTGTGAAAAAAAGAGGGGGTTGTGTAATACCACCCCTGCTAAAAAATTTTAGAATGTTTTACCTCGACTGAAATTAACGAAAAAAAAATGAATTAATGAAAGTTTTCTTTCTTAATCACTTCCGAACGGCAAGGTTCGGTTTTGTTTAGATACTAAAGATTTGTTTGATTATAGGTCATGCTTCTGAAAGGATTCGACGTATTTTTGTATAGGTATACCTATAGGATAAGGATAAGGATAAGGATAAGGATAAGGATAAGGATAAGGATAAGGATAAGGATAAGAAGATAAAAATTTTAGTAAGTTCTTAGTTAGGTATTAAGTTAATCAGGGGGCAGCCATTTTGCCATAACAAGGATTCAAATGAGTAAGTGGTTTTTTTTTCAATTTCAACCTTCCTTTCACGAAGATACAATTCAAGATTCAAAAATATCAAGAAACCTTTTTTTCGTCCAACAATAAGTATATTCAGAGAATTAAGGAATAACAACTATGAAAATAAGGGCTTCCGTTCGTAAAATTTGTGAAAAGTGTCGACTAATCCGTAGAAGGGGACGAATTATAGTAATTTGTTCCAACCCGAGGCATAAACAAAGACAAGGATAGTCTTACTAAAGGAAATAAAGGAAAAGGCATTTCCAAGGAGCTGGCAAAAAAGGTCCGTTTTGACATGAAATGGATATATCCATATATTTCTTGTGAAATAAAAAAATATGGCAAAACCTATATTAAGAATTGGTTCACGTAAAAATACACGTAGTGGTTCA